GCTAGCGTAGCTTAATTAAAGCATGACACTGAAGATGTTAAGATGAGCCCTAGAAAGCTCCGCAAGCACAAAGGTTTGGTCCTGACTTTACTATCAACTTTAGCTAAACTTACACATGCAAGTATCCGCACCCCTGTGAGAATGCCCCACAGTTCCCTGCCCGGGAACAAGGAGCCGGTATCAGGCACACTTAATTTAAGCCCACGACACCTTGCTTAGCCACACCCTCAAGGGAATTCAGCAGTGATAGACATTAAGCCATAAGTGAAAACTTGACTTAGTCAAAGCTAAGAGGGTCGGTAAAACTCGTGCCAGCCACCGCGGTTATACGAGAGACCCAAGTTGTTAGACACCGGCGTAAAGAGTGGTTAAGATAAATCAGACACTAAAGTCAAATACCTTCAGAGCTGTTATACGCACCCGAAGGCAAGAAGCTCAATCACGAAAGTGACTTTATACCATCTGAACCCACGAAAGCTAGGGTACAAACTGGGATTAGATACCCCACTATGCCTAGCCCTAAACATTGACAGTAAGCTACACCTGCTGTCCGCCTGGGAACTACGAGCACCAGCTTGAAACCCAAAGGACTTGGCGGTGCTTTAGATCCACCTAGAGGAGCCTGTTCTAGAACCGATAATCCCCGTTCAACCTCACCCTTCCTTGTTCTCCCCGCCTATATACCACCGTCGTCAGCTTACCCTGTGAAGGCCTTATAGTAAGCATAATTGGCACAGCCCAAAACGTCAGGTCGAGGTGTAGCGTATGGAAGGGGAAGAAATGGGCTACATTCCCTAACACAGGGAATACGGACGATGCACTGAAACGTGCATCCAAAGGAGGATTTAGCAGTAAGCAGAAAATAGAGTGTTCCGCTGAAATCGGCCCTGAAGCGCGCACACACCGCCCGTCACTCTCCCCGAGCTTAAGTACTCAACTTAACTAAAACCCTATAGTTGCAAAGGGGAGGCAAGTCGTAACATGGTAAGTGTACCGGAAGGTGCGCTTGGAAAAAATCAGAGTATAGCTAAGACAGAAAAGCATCTCCCTTACACTGAGAAGTCATCCGTGCAAATCGGATTACCCTGACGCCCATTAGCTAGCCCTCCCCGACAAAAACAACAAATCCTCATTAATAACCCCAAACACACTGACAACCAACAAAACAAACCATTTTTCCCCCTAAGTATAGGCGATAGAAAAGGAACCCCGGAGCAATAGAGAAAGTACCGCAAGGGAACGCTGAAAGAGAAATGAAATAACCCAGTAAAGCCTAAAAAAGCAGAGATTTTAACTCGTACCTTTTGCATCATGATTTAGCCAGAAAAACCCAAGCAAAGAGCACTTTAGTTTGGCTCCCCGAAACTAAGTGAGCTACTCCAAGGCAGCCTATTAGCAGGGCAAACCCGTCTCTGTGGCAAAAGAGTGGGAAGAACTTTGAGTAGAGGTGACAGACCTACCGAACCTAGTTATAGCTGGTTGCCTGAGAATTGGATAGAAGTTCAGCCTCCCGGCTTCTTTCTTCACCCTCCGTCTTAACCCCATTTTGACAACTAAAGAAACCGAGAGAGTTAATCAAAGGGGGTACAGCCCCTTTGATACAAGACACAACTTTACCAGGAGGGTAAAGATCATAATAAACTTAAAGGTGAAATGTTCTGGTGGGCCTAAAAGCAGCCATCCCTATAGAAAGCGTTAAAGCTCAGACATATTAAACACCCCTCCCCATCCGGATAATTCAATCTTAGCCCCCTAATAATACCAGGCCATCCTATGCTAACATAGGAGAGACCATGCTAATATGAGTAATAAGAGAGTAAAACCTCTCTCCCTGCACACGTGTAAATCGGAACGGACCCCCCACCGAACCTTAACGGCCCCAAACAAAGAGGGTACTGAACAACAAACCAAACAACCAGAAAAACATCCAATGAAATACCGTTAATCCTACACTGGTGTGCCCACAAGGAAAGACTAAAAGAAAGAGAAGGAACTCGGCAAACACATAGGCCTCGCCTGTTTACCAAAAACATCGCCTCTTGCAAAACTAATGAATAAGAGGTCCCGCCTGCCCTGTGACTATATGTTTAACGGCCGCGGTATTTTGACCGTGCGAAGGTAGCGCAATCACTTGTCTTTTAAATGGAGACCTGTATGAATGGCATAACGAGGGCTTAACTGTCTCCTCTTTCAAGTCAATGAAATTGATCTCCCCGTGCAGAAGCGGGGATCCACACATAAGACGAGAAGACCCTATGGAGCTTTAGACACCAAAGCAGATCATGTTAAACACCCCTAAACAAAGGACCAAACCAGATGAACCCTGCCCTAATGTCTTTGGTTGGGGCGACCGCGGGGAAACACAAAACCCCCACGTGGAATGGGAGCACCCCCTCCCACAACCAAGAGCTTCCGCTCTAAGGAACAGAATTTCTGACCAATAAGATCCGGCAACGCCGATCAACGGACCGAGTTACCCTAGGGATAACAGCGCAATCCCCTTTTAGAGCCCATATCGACAAGGGGGTTTACGACCTCGATGTTGGATCAGGACATCCTAATGGTGCAGCCGCTATTAAGGGTTCGTTTGTTCAACGATTAAAGTCCTACGTGATCTGAGTTCAGACCGGAGTAATCCAGGTCAGTTTCTATCTATGATATGATCTTTTCTAGTACGAAAGGACCGAAAAGAAGAGGCCTATGCTCAAGGTACGCCTCACCCCCACCTAATGAAGACAACTAAAATAGACAAAAGGGCATACCCCACTGCCTGAGAAAATGGCATGTTAAGGTGGCAGAGCTCGGCTAGTGCAAAAGACCTAAGCCCTTTCCACAGAGGTTCAAGTCCTCTCCTTAACTATGATTTCAACACTCATCACCCACATTATCAACCCCCTAACCTTCATCGTGCCTGTTCTACTAGCCGTTGCCTTCCTAACCTTACTTGAACGAAAAGTGCTTGGTTACATACAACTACGAAAAGGTCCAAACATTGTAGGACCCTACGGCCTATTACAGCCCATTGCCGACGGAGTCAAACTATTCATCAAAGAACCAGTACGACCCTCCACTTCCTCCCCAATATTATTCCTTCTAACACCCATGCTAGCCCTCACACTTGCCCTTACCCTCTGAGCCCCCATACCAATACCGTACCCAGTCATCGACCTAAACCTGGGCATTTTATTTATCCTCGCCCTATCCAGCCTAGCGGTCTACTCTATCCTCGGGTCGGGCTGAGCATCCAACTCAAAATATGCCCTCATCGGTGCCCTACGTGCCGTAGCCCAAACCATCTCATATGAAGTTAGCCTTGGACTAATCCTCCTAAACGCCATTATCTTCACTGGCGGATTTACGCTACAAACCTTTAATGTTGCCCAAGAAAGTGTCTGACTAATTCTACCAGCCTGACCTTTAGCCGCAATATGATACATCTCAACCCTAGCGGAGACTAACCGTGCCCCATTCGACCTCACCGAAGGTGAATCAGAGCTGGTATCAGGCTTCAATGTAGAATATGCAGGAGGCCCATTCGCCCTATTTTTCCTAGCAGAGTACGCCAACATTTTACTCATAAACACACTTTCCGCCACCCTTTTCCTAGGAGCATCCCACATCCCAACAATCCCAGAACTAACCGCAGTTAACCTAATAACTAAAGCGGCCCTACTTTCAATTGTGTTCCTCTGGGTTCGAGCCTCATATCCCCGATTCCGATATGATCAGCTAATGCACCTCATCTGAAAAAACTTCCTCCCCCTCACGCTGGCCTTAGTTATTTGGCATCTGGCACTCCCCATCGCATTTGCAGGGCTGCCCCCTCAGCTGTAACCCCGGAGCTGTGCCTGAAGTAAAGGGCCACTTTGATAGAGTGAATTATGGGGGTTAAAGTCCCCCCAACTCCTTAGAAAGAAGGGGTTCGAACCCTACCTGGAGAGATCAAAACTCTCAGTGCTTCCACTACACCACTTCCTAGTAAAGTCAGCTAATTTAAGCTTTTGGGCCCATACCCCAAACATGTTGGTTAAAATCCTTCCTTCACTAATGAACCCGTACATCTTAGCCACCCTGCTATTCGGACTAGGCCTAGGAACCACAATTACATTCGCAAGCTCCCACTGACTGCTAGCATGGATGGGACTTGAAATAAACACCCTTGCCATCATTCCCCTTATAGCTCAGCACCACCACCCCCGAGCAGTAGAAGCGACCACAAAATATTTCCTCACCCAAGCAACGGCGGCCGCCATACTACTCTTCGCAAGCACCACCAACGCTTGACTCACAGGACAATGAGACATTCAACAGATATCACACCCACTTCCCATCACAATAATCACCATCGCCCTCGCCCTAAAAATTGGCCTCGCCCCCCTACACTCATGATTACCCGAAGTGCTCCAAGGCCTAGACCTTACAACAGGACTTATCTTATCCACCTGGCAAAAACTTGCCCCCTTCGCCTTGCTCCTTCAAATTCAACCGACCAACTCAACTATCCTAATCATCCTGGGACTTACATCAACCCTAGTCGGAGGATGGGGAGGACTGAACCAAACACAACTGCGAAAAATCCTAGCTTACTCCTCAATTGCCCACCTTGGCTGAATAGTTTTAGTCCTCCAATTCTCCCCCTCCCTGACTTTCCTAACTCTCCTCACATACTTTATCATAACATTCTCAACATTCCTTGTCTTCAAACTAAACAAATCTACCAATATTAACGCACTCGCCACCTCCTGAACAAAAGCTCCCGTGCTCACCTCCCTCACACCACTCGTGCTCCTCTCCCTAGGAGGCCTTCCCCCACTAACAGGCTTTATACCAAAATGACTCATCCTACAGGAACTAACCAAGCAGGACCTCGCCCCAACAGCCACATTAGCTGCACTTACCGCCCTCCTAAGTCTCTACTTCTACCTACGACTTTCCTATGCAATAACCCTCACCATATCCCCCAACAACCTGACTGGCACCACCCCCTGACGACTCCCGTCATCGCAACTCACACTGCCCGTCGCTGTCGCTACTATGGCCACAATCGCCCTTCTACCACTCACCCCTGCCACAGTTGCGCTACTAACCCTCTAAGAGACTTAGGCTAACATCAAGACCAAGGGCCTTCAAAGCCCTCAGCGGGAGTGAGAATCTCCCAGTCCCTGTAAGACTTGCGGGATATTACCCCACATCTTCTGCATGCAAAACAAACGCTTTAACTAAGCTAAAGCCTTACTAGATAGGTAGGCCTCGATCCTACAAACTCTTAGTTAACAGCTAAGCGCTCAAACCAGCGAGCATCCATCTACCTTTCCCCCGCCTAATATAACAGACTATAGGCGGGGGAAAGCCCCGGTAGGCGACTAGCCTACTCCTTCAGATTTGCAATCTGACATGACAAACACCTCGGGGCTTGGTAGGAAGAGGACTCAAACCTCTGTCTATGGGGCTACAATCCACCGCTTAAAGACTCAGCCATCCTACCTGTGGCAATCACACGTTGATTTTTCTCGACCAATCACAAAGACATCGGCACCCTTTATCTAGTATTTGGTGCTTGAGCCGGAATAGTAGGCACAGCCTTAAGCCTGCTCATTCGAGCGGAACTTAGCCAACCGGGCGCTCTCCTAGGGGACGACCAAATTTATAATGTAATTGTTACGGCACATGCATTTGTAATAATTTTCTTTATAGTAATGCCAATCATGATTGGAGGGTTTGGAAACTGACTAATTCCACTAATGATCGGAGCCCCCGATATGGCATTCCCTCGAATGAATAACATGAGTTTTTGACTTCTCCCTCCCTCTTTCCTTCTTCTCCTTGCTTCCTCCGGGGTAGAAGCTGGTGCCGGCACTGGATGAACAGTTTACCCGCCATTAGCTGGAAACTTAGCACATGCAGGGGCATCTGTTGATTTAACCATTTTCTCCCTACACCTGGCGGGTGTTTCCTCAATCCTTGGGGCCATCAACTTCATCACAACAATTATTAACATGAAACCTCCAGCTATTTCCCAGTACCAAACCCCCCTATTTGTGTGAGCCGTACTAATTACTGCTGTTCTACTTCTACTTTCCCTCCCAGTACTTGCTGCCGGAATTACAATGCTCCTAACAGACCGAAATCTAAATACCACATTCTTTGACCCAGCAGGAGGGGGAGATCCCATTCTTTACCAACACCTCTTCTGATTCTTTGGCCACCCAGAGGTCTACATTCTGATTCTCCCCGGATTTGGAATGATTTCACACATTGTTGCCTACTATTCTGGTAAGAAAGAACCTTTCGGTTACATGGGTATGGTGTGGGCTATGATAGCAATCGGCCTTCTAGGCTTCATTGTATGAGCCCACCACATGTTTACAGTAGGAATGGACGTGGACACTCGTGCCTACTTCACATCCGCTACTATGATCATCGCAATTCCCACCGGCGTAAAAGTCTTTAGCTGACTAGCAACCCTTCACGGAGGCTCAATCAAATGAGAAACCCCAATACTATGAGCCCTTGGCTTCATCTTCCTCTTTACAGTAGGAGGCCTAACAGGCATTGTCTTAGCCAACTCCTCTCTAGACATCGTCCTGCATGACACATACTACGTAGTAGCCCACTTCCACTATGTCCTATCAATGGGAGCTGTATTTGCTATTGTTGCCGCCTTTGTACACTGATTCCCCCTATTCTCAGGGTACACCCTTCACAGCACTTGAACAAAAATTCACTTCGGAATTATGTTTGTAGGAGTCAACCTAACCTTCTTCCCCCAACACTTCCTTGGTCTAGCTGGGATGCCTCGACGATACTCTGACTACCCGGACGCCTACGCTCTGTGAAATACAATTTCCTCTATCGGCTCCCTAATCTCCCTTGTAGCAGTAATTATGTTCTTATTTATTATTTGAGAAGCATTTGCTGCAAAACGTGAAGTCCTTTGAGTGGAACTCACCACAACCAACGTGGAATGACTGCATGGCTGCCCTCCCCCTTACCACACATTTGAGGAACCGGCATTTGTTCAAGTTCAATCAAACTAACCGAGAAAGGGAGGAATTGAACCCCCATGGGTTGGTTTCAAGCCAACCACATAACCACTCTGTCACTTTCTTCATAAGACACTAGTAAAATGCTATAACACTGCCTTGTCAAGGCAGAGTCGTGGGTTAAACCCCCGCGTGTCTTGAATAAATAATGGCACATCCCTCACAACTAGGATTTCAAGACGCAGCTTCACCTGTTATAGAAGAACTTCTTCATTTTCATGACCACGCCTTAATGATCGTTTTCCTAATTAGTACACTAGTACTTTACATTATTGTGGCCATAGTCTCCACCAAACTCACCAATAAATATATTCTAGACTCCCAAGAAATCGAAATTATCTGAACCGTTCTACCAGCGGTTATTCTTATTCTAATTGCCCTCCCCTCTCTTCGCATCCTTTACCTTATGGACGAGATTAACGACCCCCACCTCACAATTAAAGCCATGGGCCACCAATGATACTGAAGCTACGAATATACCGACTACGAAGACCTTGGATTTGACTCTTACATAATTCCCACACAAGACCTTACCCCCGGCCAATTCCGCCTCCTAGAAGCCGACCATCGAATAGTAATCCCAGTTGAATCCCCAATCCGAGTTCTAGTTTCTGCTGAAGACGTACTTCACTCCTGAGCAGTCCCAGCCCTGGGCGTAAAAATAGACGCAGTCCCCGGACGCCTAAACCAAACAGCCTTTATTGCATCCCGACCAGGAGTCTTCTATGGACAATGCTCTGAAATCTGCGGAGCTAACCATAGTTTCATGCCCATTGTAGTCGAAGCAGTTCCCCTGGAACACTTCGAGAATTGATCATCCCTAATACTTGAAGACGCTTCGCTAAGAAGCTAAACAGGGCCATAGCGTTAGCCTTTTAAGCTAAAGACTGGTGACTCCCGACCACCCTTAGTGACATGCCTCAACTCAATCCCGCCCCCTGGTTTGCTATTCTAGTATTTTCCTGACTAGTTTTCCTAACAATCCTGCCCCCAAAAGTTATAGCCCATAACTTTCCAAACGAACCCACACCTCAAAGCACTCAAAAACCTAAGACTGACCCCTGAACCTGACCGTGGCATTAAGCTTTTTCGACCAGTTTATAAGCCCCTCTTACCTAGGGGTTCCTTTGATGGCCCTCGCCCTCAGCCTTCCCTGAATTCTTTACCCCACTCCCTCCGCTCGATGATTAAACAACCGTATGCTAACACTCCAAGGTTGATTCATTAATCGATTTACCCAACAACTTCTTCTACCTCTAAACCCCGGGGGCCATAAATGAGCCCTTATCCTAACCTCACTAATACTATTCCTCATCACCCTCAACATGCTCGGGCTTCTTCCCTACACATTCACCCCCACCACACAACTATCCCTAAACATAGGCCTTGCAGTACCCCTTTGGTTAGCAACCGTTATTATTGGCATGCGAAATCAACCAACCATCGCCCTCGGCCACCTTCTACCCGAAGGGACCCCCACCCTTCTGATCCCCGTCCTAATTATTATCGAAACAATTAGCCTCTTCATTCGCCCCCTAGCCCTGGGAGTACGACTAACAGCCAATCTTACCGCTGGCCACCTACTAATCCAACTAATCGCCACAGCTGCGTTCGTACTTCTGCCTTTAATACCTACCGTGGCCATTCTTACAGCAGCACTCTTATTCCTACTAACCCTTTTAGAAGTTGCTGTAGCAATGATTCAAGCCTACGTATTTGTCCTACTTTTAAGCCTCTACCTGCAAGAAAACGTTTAATGGCCCACCAAGCACACGCATACCACATAGTTGACCCCAGCCCCTGACCACTTACAGGTGCAGTTGCCGCCCTATTGATGACATCAGGTCTCGCAGTTTGATTCCACTTCCACTCCACAACACTAATAACCCTTGGACTAGTACTCACCATCCTTACAATATACCAATGATGACGAGACATCGTACGAGAAGGCACCTTCCAAGGACACCACACACCCCCAGTTCAAAAAGGGCTTCGATATGGAATAATCCTCTTCATCACCTCAGAAGTTTTCTTTTTCCTAGGGTTTTTCTGAGCCTTCTACCACTCAAGCCTAGCACCCACCCCTGAACTAGGAGGCTGCTGACCTCCCGCAGGCATTACTCCTCTAGACCCATTCGAAGTGCCCCTACTTAACACAGCCGTACTACTTGCCTCAGGAGTAACAGTTACCTGGGCCCACCACAGCATTATGGAAGGTGAACGAAAGCAAGCAATCCAGTCCCTATTTTTAACAATCATTCTTGGCTTCTACTTCACTTTCCTCCAAGCCCTGGAGTACTACGAAGCCCCTTTCACAATTGCAGATGGAGTTTATGGCTCTACATTCTTTGTAGCAACCGGCTTCCATGGGCTACACGTCATCATTGGTTCAACATTCTTGGCCGTCTGCCTACTCCGTCAAGTTCAATACCACTTTACGTCCGAACATCACTTCGGCTTTGAAGCAGCTGCCTGATATTGACACTTCGTAGACGTTGTTTGACTATTCCTGTACATCTCCATCTACTGATGAGGCTCATAATCTTTCTAGTACCAAAGTTAGTATTAGTGACTTCCAATCACCAGGTCTTGGTTAAAATCCAAGGAAAGATAATGAATCTAGTCACAGTAATTATCATCATTGCCATTGGGCTCTCTGTTATTCTAGCCATTGTCTCCTTCTGACTTCCTCAGATAAGCCCAGACCACGAAAAACTCTCCCCCTACGAATGCGGCTTCGACCCACTTGGCACTGCCCGACTGCCCTTCTCCCTCCGATTCTTCCTCGTTGCCATCCTTTTCCTCCTCTTTGACCTAGAAATTGCCCTTCTTCTCCCACTACCCTGGGGAGATCAACTATCATCCCCCTTACTCACCTTCCTATGAGCCTCAGCCGTCCTTATCCTCCTTACCTTGGGCCTGATCTATGAGTGACTTCAAGGCGGCCTTGAATGAGCCGAATAGGCAATTAGTTTAAGAAAAACATTTGATTTCGGCTCAAAAACTTGTGGTTAAAGTCCACAATCGCCTAATGACCCCCGTTCACTTCACCTTTTCATCAGCCTTCATACTAGGGTTAACAGGCCTGGCATTCCATCGAACCCACCTTCTCTCCGCCCTATTATGCTTAGAAGGAATAATACTTTCTCTATTCATCGCCCTCTCCCTATGAACCCTACAACTAAACACCACCAGCTTCTCAGCCTCACCCATGCTACTACTGGCATTCTCAGCTTGTGAAGCAAGCGCAGGACTTGCTTTACTAGTAGCCACCGCCCGCACCCACGGAACCGACCGCCTGCAAAGCCTAAACCTCCTACAATGCTAAAAATCCTCATCCCAACCCTAATGCTCGTCCCAACAGCCTGAATAACCCCTGCCAAGTGGCTCTGACCCACAACCCTCATACACAGCCTAGTAATCGCACTAGCCAGCCTTACCTGACTAAAAAACTTATCAGAAACAGGATGGTCCTCCCTTAATCCTTACATAGCAACAGACCCCCTCTCCACCCCCCTTCTAGTGCTCACCTGTTGACTATTGCCCCTAATAATCCTTGCTAGCCAAAATCACACAAGTCTTGAGCCCATTAATCGACAACGAATATACATTACACTCCTTACGTCCCTGCAAATTTTCCTAATCATAGCTTTCGGCGCTACAGAAATCATTATGTTTTATGTTATATTTGAAGCTACCCTTATCCCAACACTGATCCTTATTACCCGATGAGGTAACCAAACAGAACGGCTTAACGCAGGCACCTACTTCTTATTCTACACCTTAGCAGGCTCACTACCCCTTCTTGTTGCACTACTTATCCTCCAAAACAGCACAGGAACCCTCTCCCTACTAACCCTTCAATATTTTAACCCCGCCCCCCTTGCCACTTACGCAGACAAACTATGATGAGCCAGCTGTCTACTAGCATTCCTAGTAAAAATACCACTCTATGGCGTCCACCTTTGACTCCCTAAAGCACATGTTGAAGCCCCGGTTGCAGGCTCTATAATTCTGGCTGCCGTACTTCTAAAACTAGGGGGCTACGGCATGATACGAATACTAGTCATGCTAGAGCCACTCACTAAAGAACTAAGCTATCCATTCATTATCTTTGCCCTCTGAGGAGTAATTATAACAGGCTCTATCTGCTTACGCCAAACAGACCTGAAATCCCTCATCGCATACTCATCAGTAAGCCACATAGGCCTCGTAGTAGGAGGAATCCTAATTCAAACACCCTGAGGCTTCACTGGGGCCCTCATCCTCATAATCGCACACGGCCTAACATCCTCCGCCCTATTCTGCCTAGCAAACACTAACTACGAACGTACACACAGTCGAACGATAGTACTAGCACGAGGCCTACAAATAGCCCTCCCCCTAATGACAACGTGATGATTCATCGCCAGCCTTGCCAACCTAGCCCTGCCCCCTCTGCCAAACCTCATGGGTGAACTAATAATTATCACCTCACTATTCAACTGATCCTGATGAACCCTTGCTCTGACAGGGGCCGGGACTCTAATCACGGCAGGCTATTCACTCTACATATTCCTTATGACTCAGCGAGGCCCACTTCCAGCACATATCATTGCCCTGGACCCCTCCCACTCCCGAGAACACTTGTTGATAGCCCTGCACCTCCTCCCCTTAATTTTACTAATCCTCAAGCCCGAATTAATCTGAGGATGAGCCGCATGTAGATATAGTTTAACAAAAACGTTAGATTGTGATTCTAAAAACAGAGGTTAAACTCCCCTTATCCACCGAGAGAGGCTCGCTAGCAACGAAGACTGCTAATCTTCGCCACCTTGGTTGAACCCCTGGGCTCACTCGAACCGCTCCTAAAGGATAACAGCTCATCCGTTGGTCTTAGGAACCAAAAACTCTTGGTGCAAATCCAAGTAGCAGCTATGCACCCCACTTCACTTATAATGACGTCGAGCTTGATTATTATCTTTACGCTCTTAGCATACCCTGTACTCACAACCCTAAGCCCCCGCCCTCAAAAAGCCGACTGAGCCCTCTCCCAAGTCAAGACAGCAGTCAAATTGGCTTTCTTTGTTAGCCTCCTCCCCCTGTTCCTATTTCTTAATGAAGGCGCAGAGACAATTATCACCAACTGAAACTGAATAAACACATTAACCTTCGACGTAAACATTAGCTTTAAATTCGACCACTATTCAATCATTTTCACCCCAATTGCCCTGTACGTAACCTGGTCAATTCTTGAATTCGCATCATGATACATACATGCAGACCCCTTCATGAACCGCTTCTTCAAATACCTTCTTGTCTTCCTCATTGCTATAATTATCCTTGTGACAGCAAACAACATATTCCAAATCTTTATTGGCTGGGAAGGCGTAGGAATCATATCATTCTTGCTCATCGGCTGATGATACGGACGAGCAGACGCGAACACTGCCGCCCTCCAAGCAGTCCTCTATAACCGAGTCGGAGACATTGGGCTAATTTTTGCCATAGCATGAATAGCAACAAACCTCAACTCATGAGAAATACAACAAATATTTGCAACCGCCAAAAACTTCGACCTTACCTTCCCTCTGCTAGGACTAATTCTTGCCGCCACCGGTAAATCAGCCCAATTCGGACTACACCCATGACTCCCCTCTGCCATGGAGGGTCCTACACCGGTCTCTGCCCTGCTGCACTCCAGCACAATGGTCGTTGCAGGAATTTTCCTCCTAGTCCGAATAAGTCCCCTGATAGAAAACAATCAGACCGCCCTAACTACCTGCCTATGCCTGGGGGCCCTCACCACGCTATTCACCGCCACTTGTGCCCTCACCCAAAATGATATCAAAAAAATTGTTGCCTTCTCCACATCCAGCCAACTAGGCCTGATAATGGTAACTATCGGACTAAATCAGCCCCAACTTGCATTCCTACATATCTGCACCCACGCTTTCTTCAAAGCAATACTTTTCCTATGCTCCGGCTCAATCATTCACAGCCTTAACGACGAACAAGACATTCGAAAAATAGGAGGCATGCACCATCTTACCCCCTTCACATCCTCCTGCCTTACTATTGGAAGCCTAGCCCTTACAGGCACCCCCTTCCTTGCAGGATTCTTCTCCAAAGATGCCATCATCGAAGCACTAAACACATCTCACCTCAACGCCTGAGCCCTCACCCTAACCCTTCTAGCCACCTCCTTCACAGCTATCTACAGCCTTCGTGTCGTTTTCTTTGTATCTATGGGTCACCCCCGATTTAACTCACTATCCCCCATCAACGAGAACAACCCAGCAGTAATTAACCCAATCAAACGACTCGCCTGAGGAAGTATTGTTGCCGGCCTTTTAATTACCTCAAACATCATCCCTCTAAAAACACCCGTAATATCTATGCCTCCCTTACTAAAACTAGCTGCCCTGGCCGTTACCATTCTTGGCCTACTTCTAGCCCTAGAGCTAGCTTCCCTAACAAGCAAACAGTACAAACCCGCCCCCCTACTAACACCCCACCACTTCTCCAATATGCTAGGCTTCTTCCCAGCAGTTATCCACCGCCTCACACCTAAACTAAACCTCACCCTTGGCCAAATAATCGCCACCCAAATAATTGACCAAACCTGACTAGAAAAAACAGGCCCTAAAGCCGTAGCCTCCTCTAATATCCCACTAATCACAACAGCAAGTAACGCCCAGCAAGGAATAATCAAAACCTACCTTACCTTCTTCCTCCTAACCTTAGCCCTCGCAACACTTGTATTCGTGCTTTAAACTGCCCGAAGCGTCCCTCGACTTAGCCCCCGTGTTAATTCTAACACAACAAACAAAGTAAGAAGCAATACCCACGCACTGATAACTAATATCCCCCCTCCCAACGAATACATCAGCGCAACCCCTCCAGTATCCCCTCGAAGCACAGAAAACTCACCAAGCTCATCCACGGACACTCAAGAAGACTCGTACCACCCACCCCAGAACAAGCCCGATACTAAAGCCACCCCTACCACGTACATTAATATGTACGCCGCAACAGGCCGACTCCCCAAACTTTCAGGATATGGCTCAGCAGCAAGCGCTGCCGAATACGCAAATACAACCAACATCCCTCCTAAATAAATCAAAAACAGGACCAAAGATAAAAAAGAGCCCCCATGGCCCACCAATACACCACACCCCAATCCTGCTACCACCACCAACCCTAAAGCAGCAAAATAAGGAGAGGGGTTAGAAGCAACTGCAACTAAACCTAACACTAAACCAAATAAGAACAAAGACATAATATAAGTCATAATTCCTGCCAGGATTCTAACCAGGACTAATGGCTTGAAAAACCACCGTTGTTATTCAACTACAAGAACCCTAATGGCAAGCCTTCGCAAAACCCACCCCCTACTAAAAATTGCTAACAACGCATTAGTTGACCTCCCAGCCCCTTCTAATATCTCAGTTTGATGAAACTTTGGCTCCCTTCTAGGTCTCTGCTTAATTATTCAAATCCTCACAGGCCTATTCCTTGCTATACACTACACCTCAGACATTGCCACAGCTTTCTCATCCGTGGCACACATCTGCCGAGACGTAAACTACGGGTGACTAATTCGGAACATGCACGCCAACGGAGCATCCTTCTTCTTCATCTGCATCTACCTTCACATCGGCCGAGGACTCTACTACGGCTCATACCTATACAAAGAAACATGAAACATCGGAGTTGTACTCCTTCTCCTAGTAATAATAACTGCCTTCGTAGGCTACGTACTCCCCTGAGGACAAATGTCATTCTGAGGGGCCACCGTCATCACTAACCTCCTCTCCGCTGTCCCCTATGTTGGGAACACATTAGTTCAATGAATTTGAGGCGGATTTTCAGTAGACAACGCCACCCTCACCCGCTTCTTCGCCTTCCACTTCCTATTCCCCTTCGTCATTGCAGCTGCAACTATAATCCACCTTCTCTTCCTACATGAAACAGGGTCAAATAACCCTCTAGGCCTAAACTCAGACGTAGACAAAATCTCCTTCCACCCCTACTTCTCCTATAAAGACCTCTTAGGGTTTGCAGCTGTTCTCATCGCACTCACCTCCTTAGCACTCTTCTCCCCCAACCTCCTGGGAGACCCAGATAACTTTACCCCCGCCAACCCACTTGTAACTCCGCCACACATCAAACCTGAGTGATACTTCCTGTTTGCATATGCCATCCTCCGTTCAATCCCAAACAAACTAGGTGGTGTCCTAGCACTACTTGCTTCTATTCTAGTACTAATAGTTGTACCCATTCTCCACACATCAAAACAACGAGGCCTGACATTCCGGCCCCTAACCCAATTCTTATTCTGAACACTCATTGCAAACGTCGCCATTCTCACTTGAATTGGAGGCATGCCTGTTGAACACCCATTTATTATTATCGGTCAAGTCGCCTCCCTCTTGTACTTCTTCCTATTCCTAGTTATTACTCCCCTAGCAGGATGACTGGAAAACAAGGCCCTTGGATGGCTTTGCACTAGTAGCTCAGCTTCAGAGCGCCGGTCTTGTAAACCGGACGCCAGGGGTTAAAATCCCCTCTACTGCTCAAAAAGAAGGGATTCTAACCCCTACCACTAACTCCCAAAGCTAGTATTCTTAATTAAACTACTTTTTGGCACGTATGTACCCGTACATAATATTGTACTATTCACGGGTACATATAACTAAGGTATTACATAAACCAAATCTAGGAATATTTGACATTTATATTAAATCAAGGACTAACGAAATTGAGAAACTCAACATATATTGTTGTCTGAGACCTAGAAATATCTCAAGAACCACCATCAGTTGACTTGTTAATGCTCCTGCTTGTAGTGAAATGGGGAGTAATKAACGTGCMNTATTTCTGGCATGTTATGGTTCAAGTGGTGGCGCGCATTAACAGAAGCCCACCATGCCGAGCATTCTTTCAATAGTGCTACAACTCTCTCTTCTGTGGAAATCTCATCTGACATCCGAAAGCATCGCACGTAGTGCGACAGTTAGTCAAGGTAGTATTAGTCTCTTGTAAGAGGTTGCATATTAGGATATCACGAGCATAACACAAATTTATTACCAGAAAGGATAATATAGGATACCCCCTGGGTTTTTGCGCGTAAAACCCCCCTACCCCCCTATACTCCTGAGATCGCTAACACTCCTGAAAACCCCCCGTAAACAGGAAAGCCCCTAGTAGTATAATAGTAATGTATTTTAGGCCTAAAGTGTAACTATTTACACTATTAAAATAATGCGCAT